TATTTGTTTCGGTAAATATGCTCTTCAGGCACTTGAACCTGCTTGGATCACATCTAGACAAATTGAAGCAGGTCGACGAGCAATGACACGAAATGCACGCCGTGGTGGAAAAATATGGGTCCGTATATTTCCAGACAAACCAGTTACAGTAAGACCTGCTGAAACACGTATGGGTTCGGGGAAAGGATCCCCTGAATATTGGGTAGCTGTTGTTAAACCGGGGCGAATACTATATGAAATGGGTGGAGTAACCGAAAATATAGCTAGAAGGGCTATTTTAATAGCAGCATCTAAAATGCCTATACGAACTCAATTTATTATTTCGGGATAAAAATGTAGAACCGACAGAGATGAATCTTAGGGATGAAACAAAAACGCAGGTTTCTTTTTTTGGACAAACAATATTTCTTTTATTTTCTTCATCCTTTGCATTGGAAGAATAAACAAAAAATTTGATATGATTCAACCTCAGACCCATTTAAATGTAGCGGATAACAGCGGGGCTCGAGAATTGATGTGTATTCGAATCATAGGAGCTAGTAATCGTCGATATGCTCATATTGGTGACGTTATTGTTGCTGTGATTAAAGAAGCAGTACCAAATATGCCCCTAGAAAAATCAGAAGTAGTGAGAGCTGTAATTGTTCGTACCTGTAAAGAACTAAAACGTGACAGCGGTATGATAATACGATATGATGACAATGCTGCAGTTGTGATTGATCAAGAAGGAAATCCAAAAGGAACTCGAATTTTTGGGGCAATCCCCCGTGAATTGAGAAAATTGAATTTTACTAAAATAGTTTCATTAGCTCCCGAGGTATTATAAAATAAAATGAGATCGTGATATCTTTGGGGTATTTGAAAGAAATAGATTAAGAACTAGATTAATTCGTAGATTGTGTCTCACGCATATACCTTGCAAAATTCCTATTCATAAATCAATAAAAAAAAAAAAAGAAAAACATGTTGATTATATCCAATTTTGAGACACCAATAATTTTAGTTCATCATGGGTAGAGACACTATTGCTGAGATAATAACCTCTATACGAAATGCTGATATGGATAGAAAAAGAGTTGTTCGCATAGCATCTACTAATATTACCGAAAATATTGTTACAATACTTTTCCGAGAGGGTTTTATCGAAAACGTCAGAAAACATCGAGAAAAAAACAAATATTTTTTGGTTTTAACCCTTCGACATAGAAGGAATGGGAAAAGACCCTATAGAAATTTTTTAAATTTAAAACGGATCAGTAGACCCGGTTTACGAATCTATTCTAACTCTCAACGAATTCCTAGAATTTTAGGTGGGATGGGAATTGTAATTCTTTCTACTTCTCGGGGTATAATGACAGACCGGGAGGCTCGACTAGAACGAATCGGTGGAGAAATTTTGTGTTATATATGGTAATCCATTTAATATCCAAATGGGATCCGAAACCTCTTCCTATTTGTAAAAAAAAAAAGAAAGGGGGTGAGTTGTCTAATATCGTCTTTCCTCCATTAATTGATACTTCAGGGGGGCTTTACCTGAAATGAAAGAACAAAAATGGATTCATGAAGGTTTAATTACTGAATCGCTTCCCAATGGCATGTTCCGAGTTCGGTTAGATAATGAAGATCTGATTCTAGGTTACGTTTCAGGAAAGATCCGACGTAGTTTTATACGGATACTGCCAGGAGATAAAGTCAAAATTGAAGTAAGTCGTTATGATTCAACCAGAGGACGTATAATTTATCGACTCCGAAACAAGGATTCGAAAGATTAGGTCATTTTTATTCGATACGATTCGAGATGCAAAATTTCAAGAAACTTATTTTCTACCAAAAAAGAATTAAGATTTAAGATAAGGAATGACAAATATGAAAATAAGAGCTTCCGTTCGAAAAATTTGTGAAAAATGTCGACTAATCCGTAGGCGGGGGCGCATTATAGTGATTTGTTCCAACCCGAGACATAAACAAAGACAAGGATAATCAGACCCGCTAAAGGGCTCAATGTACAAATAAGAAATCTGTTTTGACATAAAATGGATATATCCATATATTTCTGACTCATATTTATGAGATGATACAATATGGCAAAAGCTATACCGAGAACTGGTTCACGTAGGAATGTACGTATTGGTTCACGTAAGAGTGCACGTAGAATACCAAAGGGAGTTATTCATGTTCAAGCAAGTTTCAATAATACCATAGTCACAGTTACAGATGTGCGGGGGCGGGTGGTTTCCTGGTCCTCGGCCGGTACTTGTGGATTCAAGGGTACGAGAAGAGGGACACCCTTTGCCGCTCAAACTGCTGCAGCAAATGCTATTCATACAGTAGTTGATCAAGGTATGCAACGAGCAGAAGTCATGATAAAAGGTCCCGGTCTCGGAAGAGACGCAGCATTACGAGCTATTCGTAGAAGTGGTATACTATTAACTTTCGTACGGGATGTAACCCCTATGCCACATAATGGCTGTAGACCTCCGAAAAAAAGACGTGTGTAGAA